TTAAGGCGTAGGTCGTCGATTCCGCGTTGGATAAAAGAGGGAAAATGTCCTTTTTTAGAATAAGTGGTTCAAATCATTTTATCGAGATGAGTGTTCTATATTGATAAAAGATTCATTTTTAAACCACCTCTATATTAACATAGTGGTAGAAAGAGTACTATGCTGCGCCTAGACTTCAAACGGTTTGCTTTAACCATCTTAACAGACCCTCATTATTGGTTGCTAGAGAATCAAAGTAGATTTGCCAATGAATCACGAAATGTTATGGTTCTTACATATAATTTATTAAGAAGTAATTCGCGAGATCATGCACCTCCCTTTCCCAGTTATAACGGAAAAAAGGGTACAGCTGATTGGATCCAGCCTATTCTTGAAATAAACAACTCACACACACTCCCTTTCCAAAAAAGATCAATACACCAATAACTACACTTAGATTTATTGGATTTGTTGCTAAAATATCGGTATTAAATCCGAAACTCCCGGCAGATGACCAGTGGCCCAAAGAAACGAAAGAATCGGTTACATTTTTCATATAATCTCCCCTTGACTAAAAAATCGACCAGAGTTCTTTTTCTATCACTTTGCCCCTTTTATTTATTATTTTTTTTGAAATCGAGTCAAAAAATACTCGAGTTATGTTATAAAGTATGAACTACTCCTTAGTTGTTACAACACCTAAAAAAAGGAGTTTCTCTTGACTACGGGCGGGAAGGATGAAAGGGAGTCGGTATGCTAATGCCTCATCTGCAAATCAGCCCTTCCCGTAGGTTATTTTCTCAATGAATAAGGAATTGTAGGAGGGAAGTCTTGATCTAATTTGAAAAAGCAAACGACAAGTCCAAGCCAATAAAATAGGAAAAATATGTATTTTTCTAAGATTAAACAAAAGGATTCGCAAATAAAAGTGCTAATGCTACAACCAATCCATAAATCGTTAAAGCTTCCATAAAAGCTAGACTAAGCAATAGAGTACCTCGTATTTTTCCCTCTGCCTCGGGCTGTCTCGCGATACCCTCTACGGCTTGACCCGCAGCAGTCCCTTGACCAATTCCAGGTCCAATAGAAGCAAGCCCTACAGCCAATCCAGCAGCAATAACGGAAGCAGCAGAAATCAGTGGATTCATGATAAGTCCCTCGTACCAACAAAAAGAAATGGTTAATGATACAATCAGCCAATGAATAATGAATTATGACTTAATTATTCCATCGATACATCCAGTCGAAGTAACTAAGAACTTCGAATTTAAGTAAGAATATTATTGAATAATCCGACCTACTTCGATATCTAGTTTTTCGTTTCTATCCCGCAGAGTTTTTGTGAATTCATAGCACTTTCGTTCTTCCATTTCGTGATTCCGAACTCTTATTTCAATTCTTTCATCTTTTCTTGATTTCATCTCTTTATTCAGCAAATTCACAGCCACAACGATATGAGAGAACTTCTATTTGAACCCACACACGGTAGTAGGGAAAATGAAATATATCTTTAGTTCATATATAACTAGTCAATATCTAATATCACATATACATGTCTTTCTTCCATAACGTAAACCATTAGATTCAATTGGGTTCTCGAACCCATTCGTTTTTTAGGAATCCCCCCTTTTTCTGCTGTATTCGTATTTATTTATCATTAGTCCACCCGAATACATTCTAAATGGACTAATGAAATTGATTAGCGCGAATTATTGCATAGAAATTATTTGATTGATCTAAGTTCGTGCAATTTATTCAATTTTTTTTTGGTCAATTGTTAAATAAAACCAACTGTAAAGTAGAATCCTTTCTACTGTTTTTTATTTAATCACACGTTGTAAACATATATCTTAATTTATCTTAATTCAAATCAGAATTTGAATAAGAAGATTGGCTGACCGACCAATATAATAAATATATATAGAAGGCCAATATTCGTCGAAAAGGTAGCATGTTAAGTGGATGAAAGGATAATTTTAGGAAAAAGATCTCAAAGATCTCTTTCCTTTTTTTACAACCCCCTAATATCGTAATTTGAGATTTTTTGTTCCTATTGCTTTCTATCGTATATGGAGTCTTGTATATTTCTATTCCTTAAGTAAATCACCTTTAGCTGCACATACATTGCTTTGTACTAAGCTAAAAAAAGACTATTTCAATGATGGCCCTCCATAGATTCACCTATATAAGCCGCGGCTAAAGTTGCAAAAATAAGAGCTTGAATACCACTTGTAAATAATCCAAGGAACATGACAGGGATAGGAACTACTGAAGGTACTAAAGAAACAAGAACAACAACTACTAATTCATCCGCTAAGATATTTCCGAAAAGTCGAAAACTAAGTGATAAGGGCTTGGTGAAATCTTCTAAGATGTTAATGGGTAAAAGAACCGGGGTTGGTTGAATATATTTCCCGAAATAACTTAATCCCTTTTTGTTAAGACCTGCATAGAAATATGACACTGACGTGAGTAAAGCCAAAGCAACCGTAGTATTTATATCATTCGTAGGTGCGGCTAA